GCAAGAACCTGTTTCAGTTGCATATCATAAGGAATTCGAACAATTGCTTCAAATACAGTATCAGGAAGTACTGTTTGTGGAACCTCAATATCTACGGGCTTATTAGCTAAATGGCAATTGGCACATACAATACGCCCAGTCGCTTCTCGTGGATTTTCATAACCCTGTTGTGCAAAAATGGGATATGCATTTGAAATATATGTCCGAGTGATTATATATATCATGAGCGATACGAAAATGGATCGAGTAATCTGTTCCTTTGTCCAAGAAAAGGTATTTCTAGTTTGCATGGTCCAATCATTGAGCCCCAAATTTCTACAATAAATTGGGTAGGTTGCTAGTATAGTTCCCTAATCCACGATTTTGCTATGTACTGAAATAAGTTTACTAGAATATAGTAGAAATCCTCTGGAGAAATAGAAAGAGTAATTACAATTTTGAACACTTCACTTTGTTTATGTACAAAGATTATATTTGGATTAATATTAGCGGATCATTTTTCAATCATTCATTGAATGATAAATCACTACGAGTGATGGAGATACACGATTTAAATAACGGAAGATCCAATATTTTAAAATTGTATCTAGAATGACTGGAAAAGTGGAAACAAGACCAGATATAATTTGATTGTTATGAGCAAATCCAAAATCTTTGTAGACAGAGCCAAGCATTAGTTCCCAACCATGGGGCGAATGGAATCCGATACACAAATCAGTTAATAAAAGAATAGAAAAAGCTTTTATTGTGTCGCTTAAGTTATATAAGAATTCCTGAACCCAAGAGTTAAGAATAACAAGCTCTTCATTACCTAGAATAGAATAACCACTTAGAATAAGGAAACATATTATATTTGTCGAGAAGTGTAAAATCGTATGGATACGATCCTCATTGTGCATCTTTATCAATTGGATCGTTTCGTTGTGGATTCCTAGACTAAGCTTTTGTAGATGTGTCTCTGGATATTCCTTTATCATTTCGTTCAACAGGAAAAGTTCCTCTAATTCTATGAATTTTTCGAGAATATTATTTTCTTGAATATCATTCAAGAACATTTTTGATTGCCTAGTATTCCACCAATTCGTAACCCTGGATTCCATACTTTTATTAAATACTAGAGAGATCCACCAGGGCAAAAATAATATAGATACAAGATATAGAAGGGGAGTTAATGCTTTCTTTTTTGCCATTTTTTTTTTTCATCTGTAAATTCTTAATGAACCCACCTCATTTGTCGACTCTATGCGATCTACTATTTCTATCAAGCATGAATTCTATATACTTTGTATATAGCCTCTGAATGGTTTTTATTTGTGATTTATTGGTTATTCCTTGAATCGCGAACGAATATAGAATAAGAGTCCACTTCGAATTCGAATGAAGAAATAATCAAAAATAGTGTTTTGGTTCCAGATATCTCAATTGGGCAAATTAATATCAATTGCGTCCTTTTGATAAATGCCCCAAAGAGCCATTTGAAGTAATGAATCTTAATATTATGCGTCTTTGGAAACGAACTAACTCCCTTTCTATCAAAATATAAAATGTTTCCAAAAATTTCTCCGGCTGCTCACGCCCACCGTCCGGGAAAAACCTCTGAAGAATAGTGTGATGTGATGATCAAAAATAAGTGGCAAAACAAGATAGAAATTTTAGAGTTATGATTAGTTATCATTAGAAGAGATTTCATTTTTTGGTTATTTAATTAAGGAGTCCGAAGAAATGACCCATCTGTATCTAATCCAATGTATCAATTCCAAAAATGGGACCTAAAATGAAAATTATTTCTACCAAAATAGAATGGTTTGCTATAGGAGATGGATCTATTAGTTATTTCAATTTGTTACTTGTTTTATTACTGAATTTTCAATTCAATTCAAAATACTTCAATTGGTACACGCAAGAAATAGGCCAATTCGGCAGCTTTTTGTTCAATTTCTCGTGGAGTTAAATTCTCATCAGTACGAGTTAAGGGAATGGTCCCCTGGCCTCGGATATCCATATAAAGGACACGACGGGCAGAAATACCCTCTTTAACTTCTATTCTGATGGACTGAATATCTTTCATAAGGAATCGAAGAAAGATGCGACGATTTTTTCCAGGAAATCCCCAACGAAAAATACACACAATTCCTTCTTTTCTATCGAAGCGATCATAACCACTACCTACCTTCCACGAAATTGTGCACCACAAATAGGAGCTAATAAAGAGACCCGCGATGCCATAGAAAGACATCACGATCCCTTGTGGAAAAAAAAGTATTTGCTGAGACGGAAATAAAGATATCAAATTTCTACCAAGATAACTGGAAGTTCCAACCAATAAGAATCCCAATGAACCTAAAAAAAGGATAAAGGCCCAGCAAAAATTACTTGTTTTTCGAGATCCCGTTATAAGTTCTATCCATATATGTTCTGATCGCCAACTCATACTAGATCCAGTTGCATTTTATTGGAATTGAGAGAATAACCAAAATAAATTGGACTTTACTCTTTTTTTGTTTCCGAAGTAACTCTCATCAACTAGCACTATTCTGATGTGAACCTTAATAGACGTAATTAGGCTAGATCTAAAATACTAGCATCCCCTTCATACGATCCGCTGAGGAAGCGGCATCTTATATGACATTCTACAAAGTGGATATCATGTTATGATACATGTCTAAGTCTTGAAAAAAGTCGGATTTAAAAAATCTTGTTTCTTTGAACATGAAGAAATAAGGAAACCATTGCAATTGCTGGAAATACTAGGCCCACTAACGGCACGAAAATAGAGGGTAAGTTGAGAGTTGTCATAGAATGGGTACCCCGATTTAATATTTGTACCTGTTATTCTTATATTATATATTTTTAAATGAGTTATTAATTAGAATTCGTATATAATTATACTATAAGTGAGTATATAATAAGTGCAAGGAATATAGAATGGAATATATGTATGATAATCCATTTATTTCATATGCTTTTTTGATTATTTTATTCTTGTCTTCTAATTATTAAGAGTTTCTTACAAATTCCCGTTAGAATACGATCCAACAGAGATTATTAGTAATTTAGTAATAATTTAAATTCTTGGGAGATATGGAAAGAGGCAAGACTCTATATATCTATATTGAATTATATTATATATACATATGGAACATTAAGGTGAAATTAGTTTTATTTGCCTTGCCTAATATAATGTCACAAAAATAAGAATTAACCCTTTCATCTTGTTGATAGAAGTTTTCTAATTACTAATCAGTATAAGATAAGTAATATGGGTAAAAAAGATCTCGAAAACAACATAACGAATTTTCTGCAACTTTAGAAAACCCAATCCTTCTCATTTTTACTTTGATTCTGATAAACTAACTACTTGTTCGCCACAAAAAAAATAATTGAATTTAGAGCTCTACTTGATTGAATTTTGATTCTAAAGGAAAGAAAATGTGGAGCTGAAATAACTCATTGAGAACGCCTTTTAAAAGATTACGTGGTACAATTGAATCGAATAAGCCTTTATGGAATAAATATTCAGCCGCTTGTGAACCTTCAGGTACTGTCTTATTCAATGTTTGTTCAATTACTCGTTTACCCGCAAATGCAATGTAGGCATTGGGTTCGGCAATAATGATATCCCCCAACATACCAAAACTAGCTGTTACCCCACCAGTAGTAGGGGATGTAAGGATTGATACATAGAATAACTTTTTATTTGATTGATAATCATATAAAGCAGCAGATATTTTAGCCATTTGCATCAAGCTCAAACTTCCTTCTTGCATGCGTGCTCCTCCAGAAGCACATACTAAAATAAGAGGTAGAAATTTATTGGTAGCATACTCGACCAAACGGGTGATTTTCTCGCCTACTACGGATCCCATACTACCCCCCATAAATTGAAAATCCATAACCCCAATTGCTATAGGAATACCATTTAGTTGACCTGTGCCTGTTTGAACAGCCTCAGTTAATCCTGTCTTTCTTTGATAAGAATCAATACGCTCTTTATAAGGTTCCTCCTCCGAATGAAATTCAATGGGATCTAGAGAGACCATGTCTTCATCCAGAGGATCCCAAGTACCGGGATCAACCGAAAGTTCGATTCTATCTGAACTACTCATTTTCAAATGATATCCACATTGTTCACAAATATGCATTTTTGACTTACAAAATTTCTTATAATTTAATCCATAACAATTTTCGCATTGAACCCATAAATGCCTGTATTTTTGAGTTACCTCAAGATCATTCGAAATTTTAGTTAAATCACTACCATTCGGGGTAGTTCTTATACAAGAATTCTTGTTTTCACTACGATTCAAACTTTCATCACAAATATAACTAAAAATGTAGCTGTTACCAGAATTCTCACTACCACTTAAAATGTAACTATCAATATGGATTTGAGAACGAAGATAACTGTCAATGCAACTATTAATATGATTATTCCAACTATATTGAGTATCAGACATGGAACGATCAGAGTGTAGATCGTCACCCTTAGATACATTATTCAGATAACTATAATTCCGATAACTATAAAAATAACTTTCTACTTCACTCAGAAAAGAATGATCATTATCAATCTCAAAAATCTGATTTTCAATATCAAAATATATGGAATAACTGTCCCCATTACTATCCTTAACTAAAAAAGTGGCATCGGAGATGAAATTCCTAATGTCCCGAACGCCGAATAAATGATCAACATTATTGTAACTAGAACTAGTATTCTCACTCCAACGAGGAATTTTTTGATACGGATCAGTTATAATAGGATCTTCACTACCACAGGTATTTTCAATAGGACCAAGACTGTCCATTGATTTACTTAGCTTACATCTGTATTTTAACTCCTCGTTAGACAACATCAAATTGAACCGCCGTTTTTCCATAGAGCTTTCTTGTCCCCTAATTTACACGAAAATACAATAGATGAATAGTCATTCGATGAAAAATCATTTGAATATCTCATTACCTATCAGAATAAGCACTTATAAATCCAATCACTAAAA